TGATTCCTGCCAAAAAATGGAAGTAAAGTAGAGGGCTATATCTTTTTTTTAATGGAATGGGTCTGCTTTTATGTTATTTCGTACTGTACACTTCCTTTTTTTGTGAGATCATTTTCTTTTCTCACGAGGGGTAATCAAAAGAGTTATAGAATGGATTGCTACCTATGCCTAGATCGCGGATAAATGGAAATTTTATTGATAAGACCTTTTCAATCGTAGCCAATATCTTATTACGAATAATTCCGACAACTTCAGGAGAAAAAGAGGCATTTACTTATTACAGAGATGGTGCGATTTGATTATTATTATAATTCTATTTTTTTTTTTACTTTATTTACTTTACCGCTATCGGTATTAGGAAAAAGACACACGATTCGGAATAGAAACAAAAGACTATTGAAAAAAAAAGAAATCTACGCTTGTTGAAGGTGAAGTTTAGAAATAAAGCAATTCCTTCTGTCGTGTATCCCCGATTAATGCAACCTCAGATGCTTCAATTGTTGATTCGAGTATTGAGCGAAAGGTTACACCTATGGTCTGTATTGTGGGTCAACCCCGCTACACTAGTACCAATAGGCGGCATAGAGGAAGAAGCACTACACCTAGGAATCAACAACACGAAAACTTTGTTATAAACAATTCCCTTTCCTTATCGGGATCGGAACTAAGACAAATGGTTGGGACAACAAACATCCATCTTGTTCGTACTTTGGATACCCGTATAACCATCGAAGATTGTTGAAGTGACTAATTCCTGGAAATTGGAAATTAAGGAGCGTTGAGAACAAAGAAATTGTTGGAGTTTACATTTCTATCTAGTACCAACACGCTTGATGTTAAGAAAAGATCTTTTGCAAGAGGGTTGGCTAGAGATTTCTTGTAAAAACATTAGCCCCGCTCAGTTCATAATGACAATATTTCGACCCTTTTTTATTCCATGGATTATTCTCATTATGCACATAAAGGAGGAGCCGTATGAGGTGAAAATCTCACGTACGGTTTTGGAACGGAGAATTCTTTGAATCGAATGACGACCGTAACGGATGTCGGCTCAATCCGAAGGAAATTATGCGGAAGCCTTGCAGAATTATTATGAAGCTATGCGACTAGAAATTGATCCCTATGATCGAAGTTATATACTCTATAACATAGGCCTTATCCACACAAGTAACGGAGAACATACAAAAGCTTTAGAATATTATTTTCGAGCACTAGAACGAAACCCGTTCTTACCACAAGCTTTTAATAATATGGCTGTGATCTGTCATTACGTGCGACTATCTCCACTATAGAAATAAAAAAAAGGAAAGAAAGAGCAAATACGCTAATAAAGAAAATATTCGATACTAGAAAAAAAATAGGCTTTCTACATATTGCATCGTCCAAAAACGATTTTTATCAGCTGTAACAAAAAAAGAAACTTCATAGAAGTCAAAATATGAAGAAATATATATGCCTAGATACTTTGTTCTATGGATAAAGGATCTAATTGATAAAGGAAGCACCGTAAAGATCAATTAGCGAGATTTTTGGCCGATACAATAAATAAGAACTGCTTACTTATGTCATGATATGAGATAAAAATTAGGAATCGACTTATGTAATAGAGCCGATCCCCTAAGTTATTGAGCAGCGGTGTAGCATCAGATCCCAAAGACAGTAAGTCTTTTTTTTTTATGAGGAAGAAGTCTTTTTCAAGGATTCTATATAAATTTCTATATGATATGAAACCGAGATAGTTACCTTTCAGAAAAATCTAACGAACACTAGTCCCGAAACGCCTATGCTTTATTTTTCTGAAGGTGGGAGAAAAGATAAAACTTATTATTAATTTAATCCAAATTAAAGTTTGAAACTCAAACTCATGTAATTAACCTCTTTTGGTTAACCCGAGACAAATCGATAGATCTATGAGAAATCTCATTCAATTAGATAAATTAGATATAGGGGTAGGGTAAAAAAATGAGACACCAAAAGAATTGATTGCCGAGCCGTATGAGGTAGGAAACTCTCAAGTACGGTTCTAAGGGAAGGAGTTGACCCGCCTATTCCGACCGGGGAGAACAAGCCATTCGACAGGGGGATTCTGAAATAGCGGAGGCTTGGTTCGATCAAGCCGCTGAGTATTGGAAACAGGCTATAGCGCTTACTCCTGGTAATTATATTGAAGCGCAGAATTGGTTAAAGATCACGAGGCGTTTCGAATAAGAACAAGACCTCTCTGTTTCTTTATTATTTTAGGATTAGAAATCCTAATTAGAAATTAGAAAATTCTATTAAATTCTATTCTTAATTCTATTTCTATTTTTTATTTTTATTAAATTCTATTTAAATTCTATTAAATCCATTTAATTAAATTACCTTACCATTTAAATAATAAAAATTATTAATTTAATTGTAATTGTTAATTGTATTACCTTACCATTTAAATAATAAAAATTATTAATTTAATTGTAATTGTTAATTGTTTGTATTGTTTGTTTTTGTTGGACCCATCGGT